TATTTACTGGTTCTCCAGGGAAATATGTTGGTCTTGGAGAAACAATTAGGGGGTTTCAATTGATCCTTTCCGGAGAATTAGACGGTCTTCCCGAGCAGGCCTTTTATTTGGTGGGTAACATCGATGAAGCTACCGCGAAAGCTATGAACTTAGAAGTGGAGAGCAAATTGAAGAAATGACCTTAAATCTTTGTGTACTGACTCCTAATCGAATTATTTGGGATTCAGAAGTGAAAGAAATCATTTTATCTACTAATAGTGGCCAAATTGGCGTATTACCAAACCACGCCCCTATTGCCACGGCTGTAGATATAGGTCTTTTGAGAATACGCCTCAACGACCAATGGTTAACGGTGGCTCTGATGGGTGGTTTCGCTAGAATAGGTAATAATGAGATCACCATTTTAGGAAATGATGCGGAGATGAGTACTGACATTGATCCGCAAGAAGCTCAGCAAGCTCTTGAAATAGCTGAAGCTAACTTGAGTAGAGCTGAGGGTAAGAGACAAGCAATTGAAGCGAATCTAGCTCTCAGACGAGCTAGGACACGAGTAGAGGCTGTAAATGCTATTTCCTCCTAGTCAAGTCAATACATCAAAATAATCAAAAGAAGTTCTTTAGAACTGTATTATTACACACCACATTTTTATTCTGCCAATTGAACACAATCAAGTCTAATCTGATATAACGAAAAAAAAAGAAAATGGGTAGAAAAACTTATTAGATATCACTCAATTGGCTTCGGTATCTAATAAGTTCTACCTACTATTGGATTTGAACCAATGACTCCCGCCGTATGAAAGCAATACTCTAACCACTGAGTTAAGTAGGTTATTTATCACCAAAAAAAGGACCCATCACTTATAGGATTATAAGTGGAATATTATTTCTAAGCAATACCAATCTGTTAACAGTAGACGGATCAGAGAGCTATCATGTGGGATTATGGAATATCCATCTTGACAAGAAATTATCCATATGTTAATATATCTATGACAAGGGCTATAGCTCAGTTAGGTAGAGCACCTCGTTTACACGTGCGCCAATGCTTTTCAAGGGAGCCCATTATGCAATGCAAGAAACATAATTGATCTTAATTGACAAATCGATGTCTTACTCCATAGATTCGAGGGAACAAGAGAACAATAGCCTGACAAATATTGGGTTGGTCCGATTCAGGTGCGAATTCAGGTGCCAAATCAAATAGAACCCGCCATTGATTTGATAGTTGATAAGGTAAATACCCAGTCCATTCAATGCTAGGCATAATGAGTATAAGGGCCTCAAAATAACCTTTTTTCGTCCTATGAACTTTAAGGTGTATGAAGTCTCATATTCGACTCTTGCAGCGTAGCGATAGAGACTCCATCTAACTTAGTTTGATCTAGGCCGAAGGCAGACCTAAGTCAAGGTAACCCTTCTTTGAAACACTTTGGTATTGCTCCTAGATCAGAATACAAATGATGAATCAGAGCACATGGAGCCATCTCATTATTTTCCTGTAAAGAAAAATATGGTGGACTAACTGATCTTTACATCAGTTTATGAAAGAGCCCAATGCAACAAAATGCATGTTGGGTCTTTGAAACAGTTCGAATCATTTCGATAATAATCAGTTTGATCTGTTTTACCGAGAAGGTCTACGGTTCGAGTCCGTATAGCCCTAATACATTCTATTTTAGTTTAGTATAGTTTTCATTTCCTCATTAGTACTTGTTTATAGACTGGCCGGTTGGTTGGTCCAAAAGTATTACCACATGTTCATGTAAATACATAGGGACAGGAAAATAAAAACAATAAATAAAAAACAATAATTCATTCCAATAGATCTAATCAGTATTTGTAAAATCTCGGATAAAATACTCATCTTCCTTCATTAATCTTCGTGGATGGATTACATATGACCTTTTTCCTCTTTTCCTGTCCATGATTAAAGAGTTAGTGATACATTTTTGCGTTGGTATATCGAATCCGGTCAATTTATGAAGTGAGAATCATGACATGATTCTGTCTAAAAACTTCAACAGTCACATAGATCTAGGACCTATTTTTTTCTTGTATTTGTTTTGTGGAGTCGCCTGACTAATCGCTTTTTGGCAGAACAACAACCCCAATTGATTGATTCAGAGATAATGCAGAGATAATGAATTGGTCCTAAATGTATCAATTTCCTTCTTCTATATTCTATGAGTTGAGTTGGTTTTGGGATTTGGTCTGTCAAATCATTCGATAATGTCTAATTCTTTCTATTAGAAGTATCTTTCTTATGTAGATTAGATAATTTACGATTCCGTCTATTATACCACTCTGTGGTATGTTTCATTGTGTAATGTAGGTTTGCTGTAAAACAAACCTTTTTCTTGTAGTGAAATCCAACCCATCGGGTGGTCTTACTATTACTAAGTGTTATTGCCGTAACAAAACAAACAAGTATTTTGGTTCATTCCAAATCGCGATCTTTCTTTAGTACTCGAGATTGGTCTGAAATGGAATGACTCTTT